TTTAATATACATATATACAATCTAAATATCTAAATATGTTATACAATATAAATAAATATGTATGCTATACGCAAAAAATGAAAAAAAAAAAGAAGTGTTTATCATTCATTGATAAGAGATATCATAACCTTATGATAAATAACTCAATTTCGGATAAAGAAATAAGAATTTTAGTTCAAAATATATGTAATATGTCTGTTTTCAAAGGGCGAAGAGTAATTGATCAAATTCGCGGGCGTTCATATGAAGAAACACTTATGGTATTGGAACTCATGCCTTATCGAGCATGTTATCCAATTTTAAAACTGGTTTATTCGGCAGCAGCAAATGCTAGTCATAATATGAATTTGAAGGAAACTAATTTATTTATTAGTGAAGCTAAAGTGAATAAGAGTAGTTTTATAAAAAAATTAAGACCTCGAGCTCGAGGACGTAGTTATAGTATAAAAAGTCCCACCTGTCATATAACAATTGTATTAAAAGAAAAATCTAAATTTTTATTAGATAAATCTAAGATTTAGATTCGTTATCTTATTTATAGTCAAATATAATATATGTATATGGGTGGAAAAAAATATAATAGAAAAATATGGGACAAAAAATAAATCCACTTGGTTTCAGACTTGGTACAACTCAACATCATCATTCCTTTTGGTTCGAGAAACCAAAAAATTATTCTGTAAGTTTACAAGAAGATGAAAAAATAAGGAATTGTATTAAGAACTATGTACAAAAAAATAGGAGAATATCCTCGGGTTTCGAAGGAATTGCACGGATAGAAATTAAAAAAAGGATCGATTTGATCCAGGTCATAATCTATATTGGATTTCCTAATTTCTTAATAGAGGGCCAAACAGGAAGCATCGAAGAATTACAGGTAAATATACAAAAAAAATTGCATTCTGTGAACCGGAGACTCAATATTGCTATTACAAAAGTGGAAAAACCCTATGGGCAACCTAATATTCTTGCGGAATATATAGCTTTACAATTAAAAAATAGAGTTTCATTCCGAAAGGCAATGAAAAAAGCTATTGAATTAGCTGAACAAACAGATACAAAAGGAATTCAAGTGCAAATTGCAGGGCGGATCAACGGAAAAGAAATTGCACGTGTCGAATGGATCAGAGAGGGGAGAGTTCCCTTACAAACAATTCGCGCTAAAATTGATCATTGTTCCTATACAATTCGAACTATTTATGGAGTATTAGGCATCAAAATTTGGATATTTTGGGAGGAGCAATAATAGATTTTTATTTGTCTTTCCTTTCTATTCAGTGATAGAACAAAAAATCACAAACTTGTTCATTCTTTTTCCATTAAATCAAACAAAAATGAGCAATTCCAATTCTATAAGGTTGAATAAAAATTCGATTGACCATTTGTTAGAATTGCTATGCTTAGTGTGTGACTCGTTAATTTTTCTTTAGAGTTAAGAGTTGGGATTAAAAAAAAAAAAAAAAAAAGACTGACCCCTACTTAAACTTAACTTAATAAGTATAATAAAAAAACTAATAACTAACTTATTGCTTCGTAGTATCAATATCCCAAGAAACAGTCACTATATGAGATGAGTGGATCAATCATATAGTTGCAGCAACTGCAACTAAAATCTTTTCTATAAAAAATCTTATTTATGGAAATAATCTTATTTATGGGTTGGGTTGTGAAGCAAAAATAAAGAGATGTAGATAAATGGAAGGATGAGAGAAAGAAAGAACAAAAATATCAATGATATATGATTCCAATATGTATGGTCTATGAATTACCTCATAAAAGGCAATGTAATAAAGCATCAAAACTGAATAAATAATAAATATAAAATAATAATAAAATAAAGTGATATGAATAATAAAGAGCCTCGAGTTAATAAAAACTAAGTAGATTGACTCGAGAAGAGAAATTTTTTGGGGGAGCTCCATTGCAGAGTTCAGACTTAACCATTAATAGAGAAGCTATAGGAACGATGAAACCTGTGACTGCATAGGATTCTACTGAAAACAAATCCGAATAATTCATTGGGTGGGATGGCGGAACGAACCGAGAAAAAATGAATTTATTTCGAGAAGTCATGGATTGACCTAGAAATAACAAAAAGCAAAGAGTCAATATTCGCCCGCGAAACTTTAGATTACATTACAATATTTTGGCATCATTTGAGAAGGGTCAAAATAAGGATCATTATAAAAAAAACATTATAAACATTATCTATAATCCATAAATATGCATAATAGAAACATTCTATCTGTATATCCCGTACATACATCTTCCTATATAACAAATTAAATATTGATAAATGTCTTATTGGATTATTTTTTCCGTGTGTATCTGTAATATGTCATATTAGTGAATCTTTTCATTCGCGAGGAGCTGGATGAAAGGAAACTTTCGTGTCCAGTTCTGCAGTAGAGATCGAATTAAGAAATGACCATCAACTATAACCCCAAAAGAACCAGATTTCGTAAACAACATAGAGGAAGAATGAAGGGAATATCTTGTCGCGGCAATCATATTTGTTTCGGCAGATACGCTCTTAAAGCACTCGAACCCACTTGGATCACAGCTAGACAAATAGAAGCAGGGCGAAGAGCAATGACACGGTATGTGCGTCGTGGTGGAAAAATATGGGTACGCATATTTCCCGACAAACCTGTTACAGTAAGACCCGCAGAAACACGTATGGGTTCGGGGAAGGGATCCCCCGAATATTGGGTATCCGTTGTTAAACCAGGTCGAATACTTTATGAAATGAGTGGAGTATCTGAAACTGTAGCCAGAGCAGCTATTTCACTAGCTGCGTCCAAAATGCCTATACAAACTCAATTTGTCAGGATGGAGATGTAGAACTAAATGGTATATTGAGGATGAAAAAACAACTGCAAGTTTATTTATTTCTGGACAGAAAATATTTCTTTTTTTCTTTCCTTCATCCTTTCCATTAAAATAACAGATTCCAATAAAATGATATGATTCAACCTCAAACCCTTTTGAATGTAGCGGATAACAGCGGAGCCCGAGAATTGATGTGTATTCGAATCATAGGAGCTGGTAATTATAGATATGCTCATATTGGTGACGTTATTGTTGCTGTAATTAAAGAAGCAGTGCCAAATATGCCACTAGAAAGATCAGAAGTAATTAGAGCTGTAATTGTACGTACTTGTAAAGAACTCAAACGTGACAACGGTATCATAATACGATATGATGACAATGCTGCGGTTGTCATTGATCAAGAAGGAAATCCAAAAGGAACTCGGGTTTTTGGTGCGATCGCTCGGGAATTGAGACAGTTGAATTTTACTAAAATAGTTTCATTGGCTCCCGAGGTATTATAAATAATACTAAATGAGACTATGATATATCAGAACATCTAAAATAGATCAAATTTAGTGGAGTAGTAGATGGTGTCTCACGCATATACTTTTTTTATAATATTAAAAATTAAACAAAATAAACAAAAAAAATGAAAGAAAATAAAACAAACAAAAAAGATAACATGTTAATTATATCAAAATTAGAAGGCACCAATAATTATAGTTCGCCATGGGTACTATTTCCAATATAATAACTTCTATAAGAAATGCTGACATGGATAAAAAAGGAACGATTCGAATAGCATCCACTAATATTACCGAAAATATTGTGAAAATACTTCTACGAGAAGGTTTTATTGAAAACGTTCGGAAACATCAAGAAGGTAACAAAAATTTCTTGGTTTTAACTCTGCGACATAAAAAGACTAGGAAAAGAATACATAGAACTATTTTAAAGTGTATCAGCCGACCTGGTTTACGAATTTATTCCAACTACCAACAAATTCCTAAGATTTTAGGTGGAATAGGAATTGTAATTCTTTCCACTTCTCAAGGTATAATGACGGATCGAGAAGCTCGACGAGAAAAAATTGGAGGCGAACTTTTGTTATATATATGGTGATCCTCCTCCTCCGGTATCCTAATTTTATCTCTAACTTCCTATTTTATAGAGAAGAAAAGTTAATTATATAACTTTTCCTCCATTAGTTGATACTTCAAGGAGCTTACCTGGAATGAAAGAACAAAAATTTATTCATGAAGGTTTAATTACTGAATCACTTCCCAACGGTATGTTCCGGGTCCGCTTAGATAATGAAGATGTAATTCTAGGTTATATTTCGGGAAGGATCCGCCGTAGTTTTATACGGATACTACCGGGGGATAGAGTCAAAATTGAAGTAAGTCGTTATGATTCAACCAGGGGACGTATAATTTATAGACTTCGAAACAAAGATTCGAACGATTAGATAATTTTTTAAGCATTCCTTTCATTTTCATGACGATACAATTAAAAAAATGCAAGAGACTTATTTTCTTCCAAGGAATAGAGAATAGATTCAACATTAAGGTAAGGAATAATAAATATGAAAATACGGGCTTCCGTTCGTAAAATTTGTGAAAAATGCCGACTGATCCGTCGGCGCGGACGAATTATAGTGATTTGTTCCAATCCGAGACATAAACAGAGACAAGGATAACCCTTTCAAAAAAACTTTTTAAAATAAAGGAAGAACAAAAGGGGGGATTTCTTTTAACATGAAATGGATATTTCCGTATCTTTTCTTTCTGTATATTTCTGACTCATAGTTATGAGATGATAAAATATGACAAAAGCTATACCAAGAATTGGTTCACGTAGGAATGGGCGTATTGGTTCACGTAAGAATGGACGTAGAATACCAAAAGGAATTATTCATGTTCAAGCAAGTTTGAACAATACTATTGTAACTATTACAGATGTACGAGGTCGAGTGGTTTCTTGGGCCTCCGCTAGTACTTCTGGATTCAAAGGCCCAAGAAGAGGGACACCCTACGCTGCTCAAGCAGCAGCAGTAAATGCTATTCGTACTGTAGTTGATCAGGGTATGCAACGAGCAGGAGTTATGATAAAGGGTCCTGGACTTGGAAGAGACGCAGCATTACGAGCCATTTGTCGAAGTGGTATACGACTAAGTTTCGTACGTG